AAAAAGGATCTTGCAGACGAAAGCAAAGAGGTACTCTTTTTTTATTATTTATTTAATTTTAATTTATATATTTATTATTACTTTCTATTTACTATTTATTAATTCTATAATTTTTTTATATAAGAAATTCATTGCTATATAATTTATAGTTTATAGTTTATATAATATATAATATTCTTGGGGCATTAGGTGGTTATATATCTAAATTTATATTCATTGGAATAGTGGAGTTGAGATATCGCTTTCGAGCCCTTACTTTACCTAAATGAAATCACTGATTTTTATTTTCTATATTTTTTTTTCTATTTTTCTATGTCTCTATAATTAGATATCTATATAATAATTATATACTGAATAATAAAGAGGTAGAAAGAGAGGGCCCTTTTGCAAGCCTTACTGTTTTTGTGTAATATAATCTAGTAATTATCCTTTTTCTTTCAATTTGGGGAGATGGCTGAGTGGACTAAAGCGTCGGATTGCTAATCCGTTGTACGGGTTTTTCGTACCGAGGGTTCGAATCCCTCTCTTTCCGCTTTAGTCAATGACTTGGTATTTTTTCTTTATCTTTCAATTTCTCTTTCAACGAGTCTTTTTTTTTATTTCATTTTAATTAATAGTTAAAAATGTGGAATAAATAAAATCCTAAGAACATTTTAAAATCAAGCAAGGAAAACAGAAACTTTATTGTTATTTTTTATTCTTCACTCTTCACGTCCAGGATTCCGTCCTGGATCATTAGATAGGAATCCGAAGATAAAGAGAGAAACAAAGAATACCACTACTGTGTAAACAAATAGTTTAAGAGTAAGCATTACACAATCTCCAAGATCATTTTTTTTGGAAAAAAAGATAATAGATTCTCCATTTTTATACCACATACCTTATTTTGACACCACGAAATTCTTTTTCTAAATCTATAGAAATAAAAAAGAATTTTCAGAAATTCATTTGTAATAAGAGTCAAGTCTTTCATTACCAAAAGCTTTTTCATACCCGCAATTAGATATTGCGGAGGAATCTACTAGGTTCTTTCACTGTAAAAAAGGGTCCGAATGAGGAACTGGGGGGAGCCCAGACTTATTGTGGCGATCCAAGAATTTGATTATTTGAATCGAAGGGTTATACTATAAGACTTATCTGATCTTATGAATTGTTAGAATTTTTTTTTAAGAATAAATCATGAATTTTTCTAGGACCGTATTAAAGATCTCATCGAAAACTTACAGCAGCTTGCCAAACAAAAGCTAAGAGAAAAAAGAGCAAAGGTATTACTGGCATAAAATCTACGATTGGATTCAAAAAAGCATAAGCCTCGGGCAATTTTGAGAAGAAAAAACTACTTGAAGAAAGAGCAGAATTAAGACAAATACAGATCAAACTAAAGATATTAAGCATAACAAACATTTTTTTCTTTGTTCTTGAAGATAATTGTATTTATTTTGATTGAGTTATTAATATGATGAGTTCTTAATATGAGTTATTATAATCTTATTTTTTTTTTTTTGAATTAACCCAATCAAAAATCCTTCAATTCTCAAATCAAAAGAGAATAGACAAAACCATACTTTCATACAATATCTTAATTGAATTGTATGTAATGATCAATAAATGTCGTTTAATTCTCTATCTAAATGTCTCAAAATCCTAGCAACACTCTAATCTATTCTATATAGATTTGGACTAGAATTGACGAAGAACTACTATCAATATTAGTCTTTATTAATGTCGAATAGAAATCAAAAATGGGGCGTGGCCAAGTGGTAAGGCAACGGGTTTTGGTCCCGGTATTCGGAGGTTCGAATCCTTCCGTCCCAGAGCATACCTATTATATTATATATATCATATCAGAATATAGATTTTCTATTTTATATCAGAATAAAAGAAAGATTGCCCTTTTTTAAACAACCTTATTTTTTTTTTAAGAGTAGAATAAGATTGGTTATAATCTGATTTTGCTTTCCTATAATGATTGATTCTTATATGAATTATATCTTTTTCAAAAATAAAAAATCGAATCGTGTTCAAATAACACACAGATGTAATTGAATCTATTTGTATACAGGTAAGAGGTAAGATGGGAGCATAGATTAAATCATATTTCTATTTAATAAGTTAGTTCTTCATAAAATAAAAATACGAGCCATGATTTAATCTGTACTTGTTTTAATTTACATTTATACAAAATAGTAATAATCTGGAACACTCTAATAGGATTCTTTTTTTATTTAGGATTCATCATCTTCATAGAATTGACGCAGTAGATAGGAGTTAAACGTCAATGTAAAATACCAATTTCAATATATGCGGCTGTCTGAATTTCATTAAAAAAAAATCAAGTTACATACGTAACATATGTCTTTTCTTTGAACCCCGTTTTTAAGTATTTTGTGTTTTCTTTTATGAAAAATTGTAAATATATGATATGTACCAATTGAGACAAAGTGTATTCATACATCTTAGTCGCTTTTCCTTAGGAAATAATTGCAGCCGGATTATTGACTCCAAGTCAAATAAACTACGCAGAAAGGGAGCGAAGGCTTATATATATATGTATTGTTATCGTTCTATTTCTTCTATTTCATTGATTCATTGAAAACTTTATTTTATTTCAATTGAGTTTTGTGACAATAGATTTGTTATCCCTAAATTTTAACTATTTAACTTTACCCTTTAACATAGAATGTTTCTAATTACTTTCAAAGATATTTGTTTAGTCTACCTGATAGGTATGGGGATCATCTTTTAATTATGATTTATCAAAAAGAATAACAACCCAAAGCCTCTATTCTATCAGTCTTTATCCACCACCTCGTGAAAAACAAAAAGAATTTACATTTTTTTTTATGGTTTAATCCGAATATGAATTTTTCTCTATTATTATCAAAATTATTATCAAAATGCGATTTTTACTTTAAAGCCTTATTCCAATAATGTAATGATAGTGAAATAGGAAATTTTTCAATCAATTAAATATTTTTAATAATGTCTTATGAGTCCTTGGTACTCGAAGAAGTGTGAAATTGGTGAATCTATTTTAGCAAGTCACCTCAAGATGCAGATTAAAAAAAAAACTTATTTGTGTTATTTATTAGTTCCATTTTTTATATTCTAATATTTATATTTAGATTATAATTCGAAAGAAAAAATAATATATATATAATAAATATTATTTATTATATATATATATTAAATATTATTTATTATATATATATTATGGGGTTAAATTTAATTCGTGCTGATACTTCTTGAGAAATTACCCATTCATAAAAGTATGGATTACTATGTACCGAACGAACCAATGATTATTCATGAGTCCATAATGGAATCAATTACATACTGTTTACAGCAACCTACTAGGAAATGTTATGGTAAAACTTCGTTTAAAACGATGTGGTAAAAAGCAACGTGCGACTTGAGGGATATGGTCGTCTGTGGATTCTTACATCCATCAGTTTCTTTTTATATTAATTAGATAGGAATGAGGGTGCTCTTGGCTCGACATCGTTTGTTCTGTTTCACTAGAACCCTCCTTTTTGAGGTCGGGGGTTGGGATGTAAATAGTACATGATCTTAATGGAGCTCGAGTAAAAAAAAGTATTGATTCATTTTTTAAGGGAACGGATCTAGGGTTAGTGTTAATTAATAAGTTGAAACAGCTTCGTAAGTATATTTTCCATATAAAAATCGAAAGGATCCAATTTTCAAATTTAAATTTATAAGTAAAACCTCTTGGAATTGGTAAAACTCTTTCGATTAAAAGTGTATCGCGCAGGAATCAAATCGACCATTTGTATAATTTTTTGATAAAAAGAAATCACAAAAAGGGTATGTTGCTGACGTTTTTTGAAACGATTAAAAATCACCGAAGTAATGTCTAAACCCAATGATTCAAAGAAACGATAAAGAATCCTGGAACAAGGAAATACCACTTTCAGTTGTCTCAATAAATAGATTATAATTAAGAATCAAAATAGATTCTAAAGACAAAAAAGGTGCGTGGTTAGAGATCGCTCAATAAACGAAATACCTAAAGTAAAGGGGTTCCCTGGGTTATTAGCGAGTTATCCAACTTGAGTTATGAGGATGCGAATACAAATGATTTTATTTTATTTTTCGGATAAGAATAAGGAATAATAAAAAGTACTTAACTCATATTTAATTGATTTGATTATTTTATGGATCCATTTGACATTACTGATTAAAAATTTCAAATTCGATCCATAGACATAATTTCGAATTTTCTTGAGCCGTATGAGGAGAAAACCTCTTATACGTTTCTAGGGGGGTATTTTTCATCTACATCTATCCCAATGGGTGGTTTATCGAATCGTTGCAATCGATGCTCGATGCCGAAGAGAAGGAAGAGCTCTTCGGAAAGTGGGCTTTTATGATCCGCTAAAGAATCAAACCTATTTAAATGTTCCTGCTATTCTATATTTCCTTGAAAGGGGCGCTCAACCTACGGGAACTGTTCATGATATTTCGAAGAAGGCGGGAGTTTTTATGGAACTTTCCCTTAATCAACAGATTAAATTCAATTAATGAATAGAACAAAAGAGGGGGCTTATATAACTTTGTATAAAACTTTTTATATACTACCGCCCCCCCTCTTTTGTTCTATTCATACCTATTTATTATTACTACTAAAAAATGTCGTCTTCTATAACGACAAAAATTTATTTTTATTTTAGTGATAGCAATTCATTTAATTTAAGACAGATGAAAAAAGATCAAATGAATAACCGAAGTAGTTGGATTTCTAAATCCAAAATATTTACATTATTGCTAATTCAATACTAGTTGGTTTTTAGTTGAAACTTTCACTTTTTTTATGTTATGAACAAATAAATAAAAAAAAAAAACAAATGGGATTTAAGATTTCTTTTTTTTTTACTTATATGGATTAAGTAAACCCAAGCATTGCGATACTTTGCTACGAATATTGATTCTTACGCTTACATCCTTTTGTATCCATGTTTATTATCCATATATAGTTAGTGCCAATTCAATACAAGTCATTAGTTTTTTCTTTATTTGTATAATTTATATTTTATTATATTAATTCAATATTTAATTTTTTTTTTATTTTAATTTATGGTTCTCCACATTGTGTTCTTTTCTTAAGATTTACATTCGTATTGACAACAGTGTATCAAACAAATATAATCCGATCATGAATAAATGTATCTATTTCCCTCTGTTCCATCTATGGACTTGGTCATCTATGGACTTGGTTTTTTTATTTTACTTTATTTAAACGATGGATTCGTCGGATTTGCTGGGATACGAGAAGCCTTTATTTATTTTATTGAAAAAAAAAACGGATAAAATAATAATGGATAAGATAAGATACGAACTAAATCCGTGGTAGTACATCAATTTTGACTTAATCCATATTCTTATCTTAATCTAGATTCTTATTTTATAAGTCAGTGTATTTGCATCTAATATGTTCATTATTTTTTTTATGTTCAGAATCGATTAGCAATATTTTTGCTATTTTACTATTTTGATTTCGGTGTGCAATTAAATCTAATTTTTTATTCCGATTGGATCTACACATTTTTTTTTGGGGGGGGGTTGCTAACTCAACGGTAGAGTACTCGGCTTTTAAGTGCGACTGGCAATTTTTACACATTTGTATGAAGCAACGTCTTCGTCGATACTATCTCTAGAGCTTGTAAGACCGCGACTGATCCTCAAAGGAATGAATGGAAAAAGCAGCATGTCGTATCAATGTGGAATTCTGAGAATATTTTATTCTTAGCGGATCGGTTCAAAACTTTGTTTAAATTCTTGACGAAAAAAAATAAAATGAAATTTTGGGTTAAGTGAATAAATGGATAGAGCCCTATGGCTCCAATTATAGGTAAACAAAAAAAAAGAAACGAGCTTCTGTTCTTAATTTGAACGATTACCCGATCTAATTAAACGTTAAAAATAGATTAGTACTTGATGCGGGAAATGCTTTTCCCATAAGTGGATCAGCGATTTCTTTTTAAATCCTAATTATTAGTAGCTATTCTCCATTAGAGTGTGGGGGTAAATGTGTAGAAAAAGCAGTCTATTGATAAAGATCAAAATCCCTTTTTTCCAAAATCAAAAGAGCGATTGGGTTGAACAAATAAAGGATTTCTAACCATCTTGTTATCCTCGAATGAACATAAACCAATTAAATTAGATGGAAAAGGAGAAGCTAAAGAGTCCGTCGATCAGTCTTATCTGGTTCCGGGGTATATATCTATTTATTTCTTACTATAATATCCTGTTTTGACTGTATCGTACTATGTGTCATTTAATAACCCAAAAGAAATCCCTTATCCCCATCTAATTTAAAATGGAGGAATTTCAAGGATATTTAGAACTCGATATATTTCGGCAACACGATTTCCTATACCCACTTATCTTTCGGGAATATAGTTATGCACTTGCTCATGGTCATGGTTTAAATAGATACATGTTGTTGGAAAATATAGGTTATGATAATAAATCTAGTTTACTGATTGTAAAACGCTTAATTACTACAATGTATCAACAGAATTATTTGATAATTTCTGCTAATGATTCTAAACAAAATCCATTTTTTGGGTACAACAAGAATTTGCATTCTAAAATTCTATCAGAAGGATTTGCAATCATTGTGGAAATTCCATTTTATCTACGATTAATATCTTCTTTAGAAGGGGCAGAAATCGTAAGATTTTACAATTTACGATCCATTCATTCAATATTTCCCTTTTTAGAGGAAAAGTTCCCACATTTAAATTATTCGGCGGATATACTAATACCCTACCCTGCCCATCTGGAAATATTGGTTCAAACCCTTCGTTACCGGGTGAAAGATGCTTCTTATTTGCATTTATTGCGGTTCTTTCTTCATGAGTATTCTAATTGTAACAGTCTTATTATTACAAATAAATCTATTTCCATTTTTTCAAAAAGTAATCCGAGATTCTTTTTATTCCTATATAATTCTTATATATGTGAATACGAATCCATCTTCCTTTTTCTCCGTAACCAATCTTCTCATTTACGATTAACATCTTCTGGAGTCCTTTTTGAACGACTCTGTTTATATAGAAAAATAGAACATTTTGCCGAAGTCTTTGCTAATGATTTTCCGGTCATCCCATGCTTTCTCAAGGATCCTTTCATGCATTATGTTAGATATCAAGGAAAATCAATTCTGGCTTCCAAAGACACACCTCTTCTAATGAATAAATGGAAATCTTACCTTGTCAATTTATGGCAATGTCATTTTGATGTATGGTCTCACGCGGCAAGTATCCGTATAAACCAATTATCCAAGCATTCCCTCGATTTTTTGAGTTACTTTTCAAGTGTTCGACGAAATCCTGCAGTGGTGCGGAATCAAATGCTAGAAAATTCATTTCTACTAAATAATGCTCCCAATAAACTCGATACAATAGTTCCAATTATTCCTCTGATTGGATCATTGGCTAAAGCGAAATTTTGTAACGCAGTAGGGCATCCAATTAG